TTGCATTTGGCAAAAATTCATACCAATCAAAAAAATGATTTGAATTTTGATGTAAAAGATTTATAGACGGAGTTAACAATTTTGCTAAGATATCCAAATTGTTTCCTTCTTGATTAAAGGGAATTCCTATGGCTCCAACAAACAAAGGAAATAAGACTAATATAAGCATAGAGAATAGCATAGTATTGTCCGATTCATGGGGATAAAAAAAAGTCTTTGTAGGACCAAAAGGAAAAATAGTAAGAAAAGGCATTTTTGTTACATGAGTATCCATTCGGTATGTTTTCTTCGAAAAAAAAGAAGTCCTTTCCCTTTCATTATTATTTTTTTTTAATAAAGCAACTAAAGGAAAACTTTTTTTAATTGATTTTGGCTCTTCTTTACCCCATAGAGATATTGAATAGAAGGAATTTCCTTTTTTGCCACTGTAATTTTGAAAACGAACGTTTAAATGTCCTTCAAAAGTAAGTAAATAAATCCGAAACATATAAAATGCAGTTAATCCGGCTGTGAAAGAAGCAATTATTGCGAAAATCGGTGAATATAACCAACTATCATTAAGAATTTCATCTTTGGACCAAAAACAAGCAAGAGGCGGAATACCACAAAGAGAAAGTGTACCTAATAAAAAAGCAGTTTTTGTAATTGGCACGTGCTTTCTTAACCCGCCCATAAGAGCCATATTCTGGCTTTTATCTGGAGCGTATCCAACAAGAGCTTCCATTGAATGAATAATTGATCCGGATCCTAAAAACAACAAGGCTTTCGAATAAGCATGAGTAATCAAATGAAATAAAGCGGCTCGATAAGACCCCATACCTAGAGCTAACATCATATAACCCAATTGAGACATTGTAGAATAGGCTAAACCTTTCTTAATATCTTTTTGAGCAAGAGCTAAAGTGGCTCCTAATAATACTGTTATTATACCTATAAAAGATATTAGATTCATTATGTATGGTATCGCTATGAAAAGTGGAAGAAGACGAGCTACAAGAAAAATTCCCGCTGCTACCATAGTAGCGGCGTGGATAAGAGCCGAAATAGGAGTAGGACCCTCCATGGCATCAGGTAACCATACATGAAGGGGAAATTGTGCGGATTTAGCAACTGCGCCGCCAAATAATAGAAAGGCACATAAAGTAACAAATAAAAAGTTAACCTCCTTATTATAAATCAAGTTATTGAATATTTCGAACAAATCCCGAAATTCGAAACTACCCGTTGTCCAATAAAGACCTAAGATTCCTAATAATAAACCAAAATCCCCTACACGATTAGTTACAAAGGCTTTTTGACAAGCACTTGCCGCACTAGGTCGTGTGAACCAAAACCCTATTAATAGATAAGAACACATCCCAACCAATTCCCAAAAAATATAAATTTGTATCAAATTCGAACTTGTAACTAATCCCAACATTGAAGTATTGAAAAAACTCATATAGGCAAAAAATCTCAAATATCCTTGATCATGAGACATATAATTGTCGCTATAAAAAAGAACCAGAATTCCAACTGTGGTGATTAATATTGACATAATAGAAGTAAGCGGATCAATAAAGTGTCCGAACTCGAAAGAAAAATCATTATTGATGGTCAAAGACCATATGTATTGATAGATAGAACTCCTATTTATTTGCTGAATAGATACATCGACCGAAAAAATCATAACTATACTTAACAAAAAAATACTAGGAAAAGCCCAAATACGGCGAAGATTTTTTGTTGCCGTTGGAAAAAGTAAAAGTCCCACTCCTATTAACATAGGAACTGGAAGCGGAACGAAAGGTATGATCCAAGAATATTGATATGTATGTTCCATAAAAATAATAATTTTTTTATTCTTAATTAATTGTTTCTGATTCACCGGTTCTTATCTCTTTTAAAAGAGATTACTAAAGTATTAAAAAAGCAACTGAAACTAAAATGGGATTTTCTATTCGTAGTTAGTTTGAACCTTTCTCAACTACTTCAAAAATTTTCAAAGTTAAAAATAACGAATTATTTTATACATTTTATACTAAGTTTATACTAAGTAAGATTTTTAGGAAAACGTAGCAGCAAATTCCAATTTCCATTATTATTCCCTATTCCAAAAATTTATGGACATATATCAAGACTAAAAAATTGGACAAAAAAAAGAAGTACTTTATTTTGATATCAATCATCGGATGTCCCATAACTTTGCCTAATAAAAAAAGAACTAGGTATTTTTGTTTGTTTATTCAGAATAATTAACGGGTTTAATTCGGGACTGATTGATTATGTTCTATTCTAATAAATGGCATTTAATAACCAATTACTAGAAAAGAAAAAAGAAAAAGATTCAAGTTTTTTATTAGGTAGGTAAGGGTTCTTAAGCTTGTTCGATATGTATTTTTTATGTACAAATGTAACATCCCAAAAAGAGACAGAGATAGAAAGGTATCACAAATAACTCCGAAATACAAATTATTTTGCCTCAGATATTGTATGGAATAGGAATTGAAAAAAAAAAAAAAAAAAAAAAAGATTTGTTTTAAACAATAGATGTCTTTCACATCCAATTTTTGCAATGAATAACTTTTTATTTTTTGAATGGCAGTTCCAAAAAAACGTAGTTCTATATTAAAAAAACGTATTCGTAAAAATATTTGGAAAAAAGGGGGGTATTGGGCGGCGCTGAAAGCTTTTTCGTTAGCGAAATCCCTTTCGACCGGGAATTCAAAAAGTTTTTTGTACGACAAATAATTAATAAAACGTTGGAATAATTGGAATCTGCATCCACCCGACTCCAAAAACGAGCCAATTTAGTTTCGAATTTCGATTCAACTTTTTAATATAGAATAGAAAAATAGAAGTAAAAAAAAATAGAAATAGAAAAAGTAAGTAATAAATAATGATTTCAATTCCCTACTGTTTTGAACCAATAGATTTGGCTACTGAATTGGTACTTTTTTTTATTTGAAAAAAAAAAAAAAAAAAAAGAATAAAAAATTGAGAGTTTTGCCTTTATTTGTATTTGAATACGCTTTTCATTCCCGGGATGGGGATTCTTAATTTCCCCATCACCCACCCACTTATAAATAAGACAATAATAAAGGTTTTGTTTTGTCTTTTCTTTTTTTTTTTTCTTTTATATTTCTCCTTTTCTATTTCAATTTATGCTATTCTATAGCATAAATTGAAATCTTTAGACAAAAGCAATGAGTTGTTGAAACTAATTTTTAGTTATACTTTTTTTTAACTTTCTGAATCATCACTCCAAGTGAGAATGAGAAAAGCGTCTTTCGCCATTTCGGCGTATTTCTAATTTCTATACGAATAGTATGCAATTTATAAGTAATAAAAAAATCCTATGTTTGAAAGGGAGGATCAATCTAAAAATATCGATTTTTAGAATTCGGATTTAGAAATAAATTTTTGAAGTAGGACAATAGAAATCGAAATTCTTTTATATAATATGTCTAGCTCAATACCTAATTGGTTTGATAAACCCTAAGACAAATTCATACTGAAAAAAACCTAACGATTATCACAAGACAAAAGTTATGCAAATTAAATAAAATTTTTTGAATTATTGGATATTATGCTTAAATTGTGATCGTGATCCATAAAAAAGAAAAAGAATACGTTATTGTTAAGTTAAATAAAACTGAAACCTTAAATAACTAAATAAAACGATAAAAAAGAGACTGTTTCAATAGAGATTGAAACAGGTTTTTATTCATCAATTGAATGCTTCCTAAAAATAAAAAGTATTTCATTGAAACTTTCTCTTTCAATCTCGACGATTAAATAAAAATAAGTTATTATTATTTCTAGCAAGCCGCTATGGTGAAATCGGTAGACACGCTGCTCTTAGGAAGCAGTGCTAGAGCATCTCGGTTCGAATCCGAGTGGCGGCATAACATCTTCTAAAAGATATAGAAAAGCCCTATAATGAATTGAATTTCCGATTTCCATTCCGTATACTCGAGAGACTTTCACTTTTTACTTTTAATTTCATTTTTTATTTATGATATTTTCAACTTTAGAACATATATTAACTCATATATCATTTTCGGTCATTTTAATTGGAATTACAATTCATTTAATAACCTTATTAGTCGATGAAATCGTAGGACTATATGATTCATCAGAAAAGGGGATGATAGCTACCCTTTTCTGTCTAACAGGATTATTAGTAATTCGTTGGATTTATTCGGGGCATTTCCCATTAAGTGATTTATATGAATCATTAATCTTTCTGTCATGGAGTTTCTCCATTATTCATAGGATTTTAAAACATAAAAATCATTTAAGCGCAATAACCGCGCCAAGTGCTATTTTTACCCAAGGCTTTGCAACTTCGTGTTTGTTAACCAAAATGCATCAATCCGGAATATTAGTGCCCGCTCTACAAGTTCAGTGGTTAATGATGCACGTAAGTATGATGGTATTCGGCTATGCAGCTCTTTTATGCGGATCATTATTATCCACAGCTCTTCTAGTCATTACATTTCGAAAAGTGATAAGGATTTTTGGTAAAAGCAATAAATTATTAAATGGAACTGTAACTGAGTCATTTTCCTTCGGTGAAATACAATACATGAATGCAAAAACCAATGTTTTACTAAATACTTATTTTTTTTCTGCTAGAAATTATTACAGGTATCAATTGATTCAACAATTGGATCATTGGAGTTATCATATTATTAGTCTAGGATTTATCTGTTTAACCATAGGTATTCTTTCAGGCGCAGTATGGGCTAATGAGGCATGGGGATCATATTGGAATTGGGATCCAAAGGAAACTTGGGCATTTATTACTTGGACTATATTCGGGATTTATTTCCATACTCGAACAAATAAAAAATCGGAAGGTTTTAATTCCGCAATTGTGGCTTCTATGGGCTTTGTTATAATTTGGATATGTTATTTCGGGGTCAATCTATTAGGAATAGGGTTACATAGTTATGGTTCATTTAATTAACAATTCACATCTAATTGAATTGGAAATTGAAGAAAAGAAAGGGCCTGATGAAGACAAACATAGGACAGCGCATATATATAAACGAAACTGAGTGGAAACCGCCGAGAACCTTTTGAATCAAGTAGTGGAGTGATTCAAAAGGTTCTCACAAACGCCAAAGGGGTTTGGTTACAATTCAAATTTATTTTTTCTTTTTTTATTCATGAAAATTCTCTATAAAAAAATTAGATAGAATAGCTTCGACCTTGTCCACTGATAGTGACAGAACGAAATCCGGATAAATACCAATACCAAGTACGGGTAGAAGAATAGAGATCAAAACAAATAATTCCCGTGGTCCAGAATCAAAAAAATAAGAGTTTACGCCATTAAATAGCTTGTACCCATAAAACATTTGCCGTAACATAGATAATGAATAAATAGGAGTTAATATCATTCCAATTGCCATTACAAAAGTAATCAGTATTTTTGCTATTAAAAGATATTTTTGGCTAGTAATTATTCCAAAAAATACTATCAATTCCGCAACAAAACCACTCATGCCCGGTAATGCAAGGGAAGCCATTGATAAGATACTAAATAGCGTGAATATCTTTGGAATTGGTATAGCCAGCCCGCCCATTTCGTCGAGATAACCATGGCGTATTCTATCATAACTCGTTCCTGCTAAGAAAAAAAGTGCAGCGCTAATAAACCCATGAGAAATTATTTGTAAAATGGCTCCGCTGAGTCCTGTATCAGTTATCGAGCCAATTCCTATAATTATGAAACCCATATGAGATACAGAGGAATAGGCGATTCTTTTTTTTAAATTGCGTTGGCCAGGAGATGTTAAAGCTGCATAAATTATTTGCATTGTACCTACTATAATTAACCAGGGAGAAAATAGAGAATGAGCGTGCGGTAATAGTTCCATATTGATCCGAACCAAGCCATATGCTCCCATTTTTAATAAGATTCCGGCCAGAAGCATACAAGTACTGTAATGGGCCTCCCCATGGGTGTCTGGTAACCATGTATGTAAGGGTATAATCGGTGATTTGACAGCAAAAGCAATAAGAAATCCAATATAGAATAGTATTTCCAGTGCCACGGGATACGATCGATTAGCTAATATTTCCAAATTTAATGTTGGTTCATTGGAACCATATAAACCGATACCCAAAACTCCTATTAATAGAAAAACGGAACCCCCTGCAGTGTACAAAATAAACTTTGTAGCTGAATAAAGACGTTTCTTTCCACCCCATGCTGATAGAAGTAGATAAACAGGAATTAATTCGAATTCCCACATGATGAAAAAAAGTAAAAGGTCACGAGAAGCAAATGATCCTATTTGACCGCTATACATTGCTAACATCAGGAAATAGAATAATCGGGAATTCCGAGTAACTGGCCAAGCGGCTAACGTAGCTAAAGTGGTGATAAATCCCGTCAATAAAATGGGTCCTAGGGAAAGTCCATCTATTCCCAATCTCCAGTAAAAACCAAAAAAATTGATCCATTTATAATCCTCTGCGAGTTGTATTAATGGATCGTCCAATTCGAAATGATAACAGAAGGCATAGGTCGTTAGAAGGAGTTCTAGCACGCATATATATATAGTATACCCCCTAGTCACCTTATTTCCTCTATGAGGGAGAAAGAAAATGAAAAAACCCGTGGCTATCGGAAAAACTACAATTATTGTTAACCAAGGAAAAAAGTTCGTGGTAAAGGCAAGATACACTCGAACCAGACAAAACCGTTCTCGAAAAATAGAATATATATTCTTAATTTTTTTTTTTCGAGTACGGGTTTTTGTCGGTAATCAGTAAGTAAAAAAAATGTATTCAAAATAGATTCAAGTGGGGTTTTGGGGAACGTATCAATATCAATAAGCTAGACCCATGCTTCGAGTTGTTTCATGCCATAAATAAACTCGAACACTCAAGAAATCCGTTGGACAGGCGGATTCACATCTCTTACAACCAACACAATCCTCCGTTCTTGGAGCAGAAGCAATTTGTTTAGCTTTACATCCGTCCCAAGGTATCATTTCTAATACATCCGTGGGACATGCTCGGACACATTGAGTACACCCTATACATGTATCATAAATCTTTACTGAATGTGACATTGAATCTATCAATTTCTGAATTCATAAATTTTCGATCTAGTAATTTTGGAAATGAATCATATATTGAAACACCGGATCAATCAACGATTTACCAGAATTTTGGAATCAATCCATTTCTGGATCAACTGATAAGAGGGAACAAAGATACTTTGATTTTTTACGTTTTCGCCAATATGATCGAGGTTAGGACGTATTATAGATGCTAATTCGAATTTATGAATATTCTGATTTTGAAATACTATTTTATTTATTCAACAAAGTCGATTGATTGATACGAATCGATTTTCTGTTACGATAAATTGACGAAACAATAGCTGATCCGATAGCTGCTTCAGCGGCTGCAATAGCTATAACAAAAATTGAGAAAATATCTCCTTTTAATTGCCTACTATCAAAAAAATCGGAAAATGTTACAAAATTTATATTAACCGCATTTAGTATAAGTTCAAGACACATCAGGGCCCGGACAATATTTCGGCTCGTGATCAATCCATAGATACCAATAGAAAATAAATAAGCACTCAAAATAAGTACATGCTCGAGCATCATTGACCAACTCCGTACCAATTTCGATTCATTTCAATATGAACAATAAGTCAAGTGATTTGATTGCTTATAATCTAACAAGTATAGAACAAACGAATATATTGCTAATAGATCGAATCAATAAACTTCTATTTGATTTATACATGAAACAGTATTCAAATAGATGTGATAACACAGAAAAGTTGAATTTGGATTGCTGTTGCTAGTTATAAAGATTTTTTACTGACGAGCTACGGCAATTGCACCTATCAAAGCAACTAAAAGAATTATCGAAATGAGTTCAAATGGAAGAAAAAAGTCGGTTGATAAATGAATTCCAATTTGTTGACTATTACTTATCAAATCTTGCTCTATAATCTGGTTGGATCGTGTAGTCCAAATAATCCCGTACCACGACGTATCTAGAATAGTAGTGAGTAAGGACAAAAAAATACTTGTACAAACCAGAGAAGTAACTCCATCCCCAATAGTCCAAAGATTCAAATGAAAATCGTTGGAATAGTCTGAACCATTCATGAACATTACAGCAAATATGATTAAAACATTTACAGCTCCTACATAAATAAGGAGCTGTGCAGCAGCTACAAAAGGCGAATTTGATAGAATATAGAATAAGGATATACAAATAAGAACGAATCCCAATGAAAAGGCAGAATAAATCGGGTTGGTAAGTAATACCACTCCCAGACCTCCTAATATAAGACCCGATCCTAGAAAAACTAAAAGAAAATCATGTATTGGTCCAGCCAAATCCATTATATTAAAATAAGAGATAAATAAATCGAAATGTTTTTTCATGACCTTATTGAACCGACCAGGCAATTTTTTTTTATGAGGCATTCCCGATTGAATTCAATTCAAATCTAATAGGTGTGAATTGATGTGGGTACAGTTATTGGATCAATTTCGTTCTTTTCTTTATTGGAAATGGCAGTTGGAAATTGAAAGTCTATATTTCGAAAAAATTGTGGATATAGTAACAGACTTTCAATACAAATTAATTTGTACTTCTCATAATCCAATCTATAGTTGGGATTTGTACCAAACAAAGAGAAAGACCTTATTCCTTTATACCAACACGGAACCCTAGTAATTTCCAATAATAAAGAGATTTACCCGTTTTTTCTTTGAGACGAATTCAAAACCGTTCGAATTGTAAAATCGTCAATTACTGACATTGGTAAACGACCTAAAGCAATTTGATTGTAATTCAATTCGTGACGGTCGTAAGTAGCAAGTTCATATTCTTCAGTCATTGATAAACAATTTGTTGGACAATACTCAACGCAGTTACCACAAAAAATACAAATTCCGAAATCAATACTGTAATTAAGCAATCGTTTCTTTCGAATATCAGTTTCCAATTTCCAATCAACAACAGGCAGATCTATAGGACATACACGAACACATACTTCACAAGCAATACATTTATCAAATTCAAAATGGATTCGACCGCGGAAACGCTCCGATGTTATTAATTTTTCATAAGGATATTGAATAGTTACAGGGAAACGATTTGCTTGGGATAAGGTAATCATGAAACTTTGACCAATGTACCTTGCAGCTCGTACTGTTTGTTGACCATAATTCATGAACCCAGTTACCATAGGGAACATATCGGGAATATCTATGAATAAATTTTTTCTTTCTCTTGTTTGAGGTAAGCCGTGAATATAGTATCCCCCTTTTTTTGTTTACAGTGAAAGGAGTTGGGAAGAGGTTGTTAATAATAGATTACCGAGAGAAATAGGTAAAAGAAATTTCCAGCCAAGATTTAATAATTGGTCCATTCTTAGTCTAGGTAAAGTCCATCTTGTTGTGATAGAAATGAATAAGAACAAATAAGTTTTAGCTAATGTAATAAAGATACCAATTGTCGTTCCAAAGATTCCATCCGCTTTATTTATTTCAAATAACTCAGGAACAAATATGTACGGAATTGAAAGATTCCAACCGCCCAAGTAAAGAACTGTTACAAATAATGAGGAAACTAATAAATTTAGATAGGAAGCAACGTAAAATAAACCAAATTTGATCCCCGAATATTCGGTTTGATAGCCTGCTACTAATTCTTCTTCTGCTTCTGGTAAATCAAAAGGTAATCTTTCGCATTCTGCTAGGGAAGAAATTAGAAAAACGATAAACCCTATAGGTTGACGCCACAAATTCCACCCCCAAAAACCATATTTTGATTGCGCCCCGACTATATCAACTGTACTTGAACTATTAGATAATCATAGTCGGTGATAACATTACTGTTCCCATCGCTATTACAAAACCGTACATGAGATTTTCACCTCATACGGCTCCTCAGGGCCACAAATAAATGTAAGGACCGGGCAAGTATTCGTTATCTTGATATGGTTATAGCATAGATAGACTCGTGGAAGGTCCCCAATTATACCAATGGAATTCTGTCTGCTATAAGAATAAATCAAAAAGCATTTCTGAATTGATCTCATCCTTCAACCTTTTTGGGGTGAGTAATAACTTAATAAATCCTTCAATAAAATACTCTTTGTAGAAATATCTATTGATATTTCGAGCCATCATTTTATTTTCGATTACAAAAAAAAAAGAATTAGACATTACATTAGTTCATGAATCATGACACAATTTTTCTTTCTATGAAGATAGGAAAGAAATAAGAAAAAAATCGCTTTTCTTTTTATTGTAATTTTATTTATTTTTTTTTTTTTTTCTATTTTTTTTGTTCCTCTTCTTCTTTCTGAGAAAAAGGGGGCCTCAAAAAAGTAAAGGATTATTTCGTTCCTGATAGTAATTTCTTTAATTGGGGGATAGGAGCATACTCTGAATCGGAATTGTGGGGAGTACTGCCTGATCATTTCTACCAACTTAAAGCCCCAATTAGTATTCTTTTTATGTTATGCAGACGTATCTTTTTCGTTAATTTACATAATCTCCATTACTAATTCTTTGTGTGTATTTTAGTGTTCCTTATTATCCACCCATTTTTTTTTTTTTTCAATCCCCCGTTCGTTAATATATGTATTGTAATACATTCAAACATATAGTGAAAACTCCATACGGTTGACTTTTGAGCCCGCTTCAAGCTAGGATGACCAATCAACTAATCTTGGGGTAAAGGGCATCTTCCACTTTTGTTTACTTTCACTTAACTCTTGTACATAGGAAATGAGACTCAATCTGCTTTTACTGCGAATTTAGAAGTTGTTTTCTTTCACTCATATATAACTATCTAATTTTTTTATTAACCTAAAGAATAAATAAATGAATAAAAAAAAATGCGGATATCCATTAAATTTCTTTTTTTTCTAGAAGGAAAAGAAAAGCTTATATTTTAGCGAATCGCACGTAGAGATATTGATAAAACACATAAAGTTAATGGTATTTCATAACTAATCGATTGAGCAGCAGCTCGCAGACCACCTAAAAACGAATATTTATTATTTGATCCATATCCTGACATAAGAAGTCCAATAGGAGCAATACTTGAAACGGCAATCCATAAAAAAATACCAATATTGAGATCAGCTAAAACAAGGTGATAACTAAAAGGAATTACTGAATAACTTAGTAGAATTGATATGACTGCTATAGATGGTCCAATACTGAAGAAACGAGTATTTCCTCTAGCTGGAAGAAGATTCTCTTTGAAAAGTAGTTTTGTTCCATCTGCTAAAGCTTGAAGAATTCCGAAAGGGCTGGCGTATTCAGGGCCAATACGTTGTTGTATTCCTGCAGATATTTCTCTTTCTAACCACACAATTACTAGTACACCTATTGTGATTCCTAATACAAGAGTCAAAATAGGGGCAAACACCCGTGTGGTTCCATAGAGCTCTTTTAAGGATTCCAATCGGGAAAAAGAATTAATATCTTGTACTTCTGTTGTATCAACTATCATTTCAACGATCAACTTCTCCCATAATGATATCTATACTACCTAGTATCGTCATAATATCCGCCAATTTCATTCTTTTAACTAACTGAGGAAGAATTTGCAAATTGATAAAACCCGGTGGGCGAATTTTCCATCGCCAAGGAAAACAACTTTGATCTCCTATCAGAAAAATTCCCAATTCTCCTTTTGGGGCTTCGACTCTCACATAAAGTTCTTGTTTCGGTAATTCAAAAGTAGGAGAAGGTTTTTTACTAATGAATCGATCTTCAAAATCATTCCATTCTGGATCGCTTTCTCTAGCAAAGCATCGGATTTCTAAATTCTCATAGGGCCCCCCCGGAATTCCTTCCAAAGCCTGTTGAATAATTTTTACGGATTCTGTCATTTCACCGATTCGGACTAAATAACGAGCTAATGAATCTCCTTCTTTTTGCCACTGGACTTCCCAATCAAATTCGTCGTAACACTCATAATGATCCACTTTACGAAGATCCCATTCTATTCCAGACGCTCGTAGCATTGGTCCTGATAAACCCCAATTTATTGCTTCTTCTCCACCAAAAATGCCTACTCCTTCAACTCGTTCTAAAAAGACAGGGTTTCGTGTAATAAGTTTTTGATATTCAACAACCCCCGTTAAAAAATAATCACAGAAATCCAAACATTTCTCTATCCATCCATGGGGTAAATCGGCCGCTATCCCTCCGATACGAAAATAATTATGCATCATTCTCATACCGGTGGCAGCTTCGAATAGATCATATACTAATTCTCTTTCTCTGAAAATATAGAAGAAGGGGGTCTGTGCACCAATATCTGCCATAAAAGGGCCGAGCCATAACAGATGAGAGGCTATACGACTCAACTCCAACATAATTACTCTGATATAGCTGGCCCTTTTAGGTACTTGAATATTTCCCAACTGTTCTGGTCCATTTACAGTGATTGCTTCTGTGAACATAGTAGCTAAATAATCCCAACGTGTTACATAAGGCAGATATTGTATAATTGTTCGGTTTTCCGCAATTTTTTCCATCCCTCTGTGTAAATAACCCAATATCGGTTCACAGTCAATAACATCTTCGCCATCGAGAGTAACGATGAGACGAAGAACACCATGCATTGATGGGTGGTGAGGTCCCATATTTACTCTCATAAGGTCTTTTCCTGTAGCTAGTATACTCATAGGTTTTTCCTCGATTCATTCTTACATGAATTGTTGAAAACAAAAAGAAGTTATCAAGATTCAAAATCTAATAAATCAAATAATTCAAAATTCTTTTTTCAAATTAACGATTTTTTGACTCCCGGATATTCAACTGACTAATTAATTCTTTATAACGTACTCTATTTTTCTTTGACAAATAAGAAAGTAGCCGTTGGCGTTTTTCCAGAACTTTCCGTAAACCCCTCTGAGATAAATAGTCTTTTCTGTGCAATTCCAAATGGGAAGTAAGTCTTTGTATCTTATTAGTGAAACTTAATACTTGAAATTCAACAGACCCGCTGTTTTCTTTTTTTTTTTCTTGAAAAGTAACTGAGATGAATGAATTTTTTACCATAAAACGAAATCCTCTTTTCCCTTTCTTTTAATATGAAATTTACTGATCAGTAATAATAATGTTAGTCATTTGAATTGAATATACACAATCATCTTAAAGCCGTTATGAACTTCCGATAAAATCAATCAACAATCAATCCCATTTTCAATTTGATTAGGGATAAAAAAGGATGGTATATTTCTTCAAAAGAGAAAAAGCGAGACCTAAAAAAAAAAATTCTGTTAATTCATTTATAGATCTAACCAATCCGTATGTCCTTAAAGTGGTATCCTGTATCATAATGGAATGTAAGACAAGGCATGTGTCCATCTCTTTGTTTTCATATACCGGGTATGGTACGTATGGTACGCGATCGATAAGAAAAACGTACTAGTAACAAATTTGCAATCGTGGATACATATGTATCCTTATCATACTGAAACGACTGCCATTATTGGTATTAAACCAATAGCGATTCATACAAACTAAATCTTCTAATCGATAATTGGGCCAAAGAAAGAACTTTAATTTAATTAGTTTCTTTTTCTCTCTAGCAAGATCTTTGCTTTTATCCAAAACGTGACCCCCTTTTTTTACGTTATTACAAAATACGGAATTTCTCTGAATACCATTTTGATTCTTCCAATTGAAACAAATCAGAGTTCTCAATTCTCTACGACGGTTAGGGAATAAAATATTTTCAGGAACAAGCAAATCATAATTCTTTTTGTCTCTATTTCCAGTCATTCTTTGATGTCTTGCAATGGATTCATAATTTTTTTTTTTATGAACATAGCTTTTTTCTCGGTATCTTTTAGTAATTTGGCGCTTATTCTTATGAACTAATGAAATACCTACGATTTGATATATAAAAAACCGTCCATCGTTTTTTACAGACAGACGAAGCGGTTCGATAATAAATATTCCCCCTTTCACCAATTCTGTAAGAGTGAAATCCTTATGAATCATCAAAATATCCAGACCCATTTCTCCCCCTTGAATAGAGGATATAGCAATTTCTCTTGGATTTATCAGTCGAAGCAGGAGACAATAGATCTTGATATTATTTATTATTCTTTGATTTAAAAAAGAATCCCATCTCAACTGAAAATGCAAATACTTTTTTAGGAAGAAATAAAGTTCTGCTTCTGTGTTGTTCTTGTATTGTTTTTTCGTTCTACGTTTTTTGATGTCTGATCCCGAAGAATTTGCTTCAACATCTTTTTCTTGGTTTGAGAGAACTGACCCAAGACTTACTTGGTTTTGTGCATCTGATCGAGGATTCCCTTGGTCTGGGGGTTCTTTTTCTTCTTTACTTCTATTGTATAATTCAAGAGAGTTTTTTTGATTCGATGATATAAAAAGATCTTCCTTTTTCTTTCGAGTTATTTTTTTATTCCCATTTTCATTTCCATTAAAACCGAAAAGAAGTAATTTGATTGGTATGATCCACGGTTTTTTTTTATATGCATTAAAAAATAGCACTAATTCTCGGAAGAACCAAAGCTCCAGATTTGATATAGGACAACTTAGTATTGCTTCATTCATTCCCATCCAATCAAAAAAGAACTTTTTTTGATTGGATGGTTTAATTTCTTCATCTTCATGAATTGTAAGATAAAAAAGAACTTTCTTATTAATTCCATCAATTATTTGATACTTATCAGCCCTAATCTTAGTATTTGGATTCCTGTTGGTACCAATATCAACCCAGACTTCAATATCAACCTTATTTCTAAGACAAAAATCGAGAATTCTCCAATCAAAATATTTTCTATCCGAAAATTTATCCATATCCATAATATTATCTTCTTCTAGATAATTATTAATAGGGATACCTCCCAACATATCAAATAATTTGCCTTCCCTTATGTTGGAATTAGAAAAGATTTCTTCTTTATTATTTACTTGGAATAATGATTTATGAATATACGAGTCTTTCTTATCTTCATAATTAAGAGATTTATATGATAAAAGATCATATCTATAATGTTTTTTAAAATTATCTTTTTGATTCTGTAATGGATTCGCTTCAAAAAAATTTTGTTTGTCGGAATGAGTTAATCTATTTTTTTCATATGAATCCCTTTTGTTTAAATCTTTCTTTTGAGCCATACTGTGTTGATTGGCTCTATTTCGCCATTTTTGTGGTACTAATATAGGCCATCTTATCCGAGATAAATCGGATTGATATTGATAATGCCCCTTTAACCAGTTTTTCCATTGATTCATTTCAAAATTCCAAAAAGATTCATGTCTTAATTCGTAATGAAATATCCCTTGTTTTTTAAAATAATCTTTTATTTCCTTCTTAAGAAAAAGGGATGTTCCGTCATATTGAAAGACAAATCTTAAATTATAAAAGTGAATAAGTTGGGTTTGTGATAATTTGTAAAATACATATGCTTGTGATTGTGAGAAAAAAGAGAAATCATAAGAAATCTTTGAATTCTTATTACTAACCTTAGAAAGTGATTTTTTTATAGTTGAAATAAAGTGAATTCCATTTTTACTTGTTTTATTAATTCTTTCCTTATTTGTTTCATTATTGTGGATATTTTTCTCAATAATTTGGATTTTTTTTGGTGATTCAAAAAAAAAAATTGCATTGATTCTTGGAATATTGACAATAGCTAGAAAAATTTTTATGTATATCCTTTCAATGAAAAATTTTATAAAAAAATATGATTTACCGATTAATCGAGTATTTCTTTTTTTTAATATTTGCCAAATCTTTTTGGACGCTCCTAATATTTTAGGACGATAACTTGTTTTGTTCGAACTAATATTTATTTCGTAAGTTAGCAGTTTTTTTTTCTTTTCTTTTGTAATTTTTTCTATTTTCTTTTTTATTATGTTTGTTCGATTAGTCAGATCTTTTATTTTTTTTTCGGGCAGTGTTAAATTTGTCCAATCCATAGATCGGATTTGAATGGACGATTCGTGAATCATCTGATTACTCATTATCAAATCTTTTTTATCTTCACCAAATTCATCTATTTCTCGCAATCTAAATAATGGAATTTGGTTTGTTTTTGAAAGTTCTTTTACTCTTCCTTTTCCTTTTAGTAATAGAATTCTTTTGATGACCCATCTTTTTGTTTCTTTTGCGATTTGTTGAAAAATTTTTGTTCTTTCTTTTAAAACTCTTAAAGACTTTGTTTTCAATTGTCTAATTTTTTTTTTTAGTTCTTTGAAAATGGGTTTAAAAAATGAAGGTCTTTTTCGGGGAGGACCAAAAGGCAATTCCGCTTCCATTCCCCAAACTGTTAAAAAACAAAAATCGTTGTTTTTTTGTCCCCCTTTTTTTTTCATTGCATCTTTATGAGGGAATTGTAGCTTAGATTTGTGCCAGGGTTTCAGGCAAAAAGGAAATAGGATCTTTATCTGAATACCCTCTGTTAACCAGTTTTTCGGAAATTCTCGTTCGGATAATTGAACACCATTATGGGTGCATTTTACATACATTTCCCTATTCCAATCCTTTAAATCCTCGGACCATTCGGGAATTTGAAATAATAGCATGCGAGCAATATTTTTAGCTATTATCAGTGAAGGTAATATAATATATTTTCTAAGAATCGATTGAGTTAATAATACAAAACTTCTGAGTACTTGAGCAAAAAAAAATGTATTCCAGATTTCTGCTATGGGTATCTCTGTTTTTTCTTTTCTTTTGTATTTTTCTCTTTTGTCCTCCTCTTTGTTATCAATTTTTTTTTGCTTTTCAATTTTAGAATCAGAAGGTTTTTGGTCTTTTTGTTTCCACATCCAATTTTTAAAAATGACTTTCATCAGTTCGGAAATATCAAAAGAAAAAAAAAAAGGCTTGTCTAGCCTGTCCAAAAAAAGCGGGGAATGCACATTTGCTTGAAACAGTTCCCAAGTAATAGTTTTACGTCTTTGTGCGCGCATGGAGCCTTTGATTAGACCTCGACGAAAATCCGATTGTTGTGAATAATGGGTCAAATTCACTTTCTTTGCTTGCTTAGGACTCTTAGTATATTTGGTATTAATATACGTAGAGGTATTTGGCTTTGGCTGGTTATCAGTAAAAATAACTACATGTTTGAACTTTCTTGAACGAATTGCCCCTGCTACAGTTTCGCCCCTGTTTTTCTTTTTTTGTCCTAAACCGGTAATTGAGTTGTATGACCAGCGAGGAACTTTTTTACTAATTTCTTTTATTCCAATAGAGTTTTTTCTAATTCTTTGGTCGTTGGGATCCGTTATAACTACATCGAATAAAATTTTTAAAATTAGTATTTGATCTTCTGAATCAATTTTTTCTTGTGTGTGTTCTGGAAATAAAGAGCGTACTTTTTTTGTTGAAAATAATTTTATACGAAACCTATCTAGTGTCTGCTCAAATTCGGGATAATTCTTAATAAGAAGAAGACCATGAATTTTATTTATCCAAAACGTCCGGATGTTCTTTTGGCTAGAAGTTTCAT